GGAAAGCTTTCAATCAATAGAAATCGTATTCGTGAATAAATCCCATTTGTTTGAATCCAATATTATGCACTTTTTTTTTCGGTAGCAGGACTCTCTTCTGTCCGTTTGAACTCTTGAGCTGGAGCAGGAGCAGGAGAACGGAATAGGCATCCATTAGCTCTGTCCCTTCGCACGACATCTATGAAAGCAGCAGTGGGCGAACCGGCGGTGAACAGGAAGAGGGAGGACCGCCCGATCGCTAGGAAGAAGCAAGCCTATTCCCCGCGCGGATGTCATTGCTCACTAGCTCCTTTCGTCCCTTCCAACGCACCATCAACAAAAAGAAAGAAGAATTCTGAATAAAATGGACTACTAGAGCCACGGGAGCGAGCCATAAGCGAGCCTTGTCGTAGTATTAGGAGCGATGAAAAATCCCAGTGAAAGGAATACGTAGCGAATAAGGGGAAGAATAGAAAAGCACTCTTCGGGGCTCACTATTGCCTCTATTACATAACCTTTCTCTGGTCTACTCTCCTGGTCACTCAACCAACCTATTAGCCTGGCTTAGGTCGAAAGGGCTCCCCTGTTTCCTGCTTGACCTTCGTAGCGCATCAAAGAGACTTCACTAAATCACTTTTTTCTTTCCAAGTAGTCAATTAGACTAGAGCCAACTATTTGATTCGGCTACACTTCTTGACTTCATGAATTTACAGATTGAAAATGAAAAAAGGCAACCATTTAGAGGGGGATTTGCAGGTCTTATTCACCACTTTCAACTGACTCCTTATCCAATCAACAGAAAGCTACTACAGAAGTCTCGGCTTACTATCTTGACCAGCAAGAAAAGGTGAATGGAAAATTGCCTCAGATATCTTTCTTTCAAAGCCGTGCTATCTAGCTCATCTTTATGCAGGAAAGGGATGCGCGTGACTAAGGCTATACGCTGCCCCGATTGCTTCTTCGCTCGTTCAAGAATTCTATCTTTTCACATCGCCAAGCTTCTACGGTACCAAAGAAGAAGGGAAACTTTATGTTGATTCTCTGTTCACATTCTCTTTCAATTCCTCTGCATAATAGACACACATTCCCAGCAGACTATCTAGCTTCTTTGAACAATCTTCTTGCTGTCTCTGAACCTTCTTCTCAGAAAAAGAATGAGACCAAAGAGGCCATGCAAAAATCAATTGGTGCACTCAAATCCAAGAAGACTTCGGACATTACCACCTAATACAAAGGCTTATAGGCTCTAATGTATAAGATCCAGTCTCATCCTGATGGTTCTATTGAGAGATAGAAAGCGTCATTAGTAGCTAAAGGGTAGACGCAAGTGATTGGGAAGGATGATAAAGAGACCTTCGCTTACTAAATTTGAAACTGTGATGGTTCTAATAGACTTGGCGACAGCTATGGCCTATCTACCAACTTGACATTAAGAATGCTTATTTACGACGTATGAGACCGTTTGCCTGTTTTCATCCCCATATTTGTGGTAGGCCTCCCATCCTCCCATAAGGATTGTAGATTTGCTTCGCCCTCACCCAATCGGAGGGACTCCTAGGGGTCGTTTCATCCACCGGAGAGCCCATCCTTAGTTGTTTTGTTTTCTAAGTTCCGTTTCCTTTTATTAGTCTGAGTTCATCTTTTCCGCTTGAAAGCGTGTACACACACTGAAAAAGGAGAATAATATCCCTTTCATTAAATAGGTAGCTCACTGGAGCAAGCAACGAAGTGCCATAGGGTTCAGGATAAACTTATACTGAAGTAGGTACAATCTCTTTGTGGATCAATCTATAAAGTTCATAGAGAAGGAAAAACCTGAGATTAGAGTTGGAGAAAGCCGCATAGAATACGAAAAGCAAAGGCGAAGGTGACTTTACATCTCTCGAAAGCGGTTAATCCGGATCCATTTCATAAGTGGACTGGGGAATCTCAATCTCAAAGGTCTTCGCTCGGTTCCATAGTTCAATCTAAAGCCTGTGAGGCTGGAAACTTCTACAACAATATTACATATTCCCATCACCAGTAAACGATACAGTAAACCTTTAAATAGGTTCACTCTCGTCCATGCTCAAGGGCTAAAGCCAGCCGTCCTTCTGAAAGGTCCTCTTCTACGGCTCAAGGTTCAAGCTAAATCAAGTTCCTTTTCTCACTTAAGCGGATACTCCAAGTCAAATCAATGCTTTAAGGAAAGACTTCCCAGCGCAGTCAAGCAAGATAGGATTCTCAACAGGATAAGTTCCGTGGACAAGGCGAGCTAGCAGCGGTGCTTTCCTTCCGTGCCGTAGGTCAATGAAATGATCTTTTTCAGCACGAGAAGTCTCAAATGCTTTCAGAAGAGGTACTTTAGTAACTCGACTGAAAGGAGAGGAAGCAGCCGATCCTAGCATGGAATAATGGTAAGAAAGGCCGGGAAGGATTTGATCTTTTTCCGGTCATGCTTCACTTCAAAGTGGAACAAAACAGATTGGTTCTAGTTTCTATGAGTCGACAGGAGAAGCACCGCTCAAAGTAGCTTTCGCGAAAGCCGGTCATTTTGACCTTGTTTTCCGAAGGTAGCAGAAATCTTCCTTTTTTCAAAAAGTAGACGGGTATTGAATTGTTCTTAGCTTGGCACGGTTGAAGCACAACCAAGGGGTACTACCATCAACGCTAAGTCACAAGGCTGGATTAACTCAAAGAGGTATGAAGGGAATACTGAAGAAAGCAGGAAAAGGTCTGCAAGCCTCCCGCATTGGATGTAGTGTATTTTTTCCTGATAAAGGTGCCCGCATTCCTGCTTTGGAAGAATAGCGGTCAAAGTCAAGGGAAAGGGGCGCTTCAAACCGGAAACGCTACGTCTCGCCGAGATTACCTCGGATCTCAACTAGGAATGCTTGGTTACACAAACCCTAAAGAGACACTCTTACACAGCCGCCTCTAACTCGCACTCTTTCTTTACTCAGATCTTGTCTTTCCCTCTTATACAAGTCGAATCTCTTTCTCTCTCTCTTTGCTCCAAGCCAACTGGTAATTGGCCACATCCTCTTGTTAGCGATGCTCTTGATTTCTGAGTTGTTTGCTAGGCTAGTTGATCAAGGATTTGTGCTCTCTGAGCTAGGAGTTTGATTTCTTGGCTTTGTGGACCCTTCTAAACCAGCTTTAGTAGCTCGAGATCGTACTTTGGATGTTGTTCTTTCCTTTCGATCAACCAATCTTGTTCTAATTCCTTCCTTTCTCACCACCCTTTTAGATCTGATTTTCCCTAGAACAAGGTACACTACGTGATTCCATATTCTGATAATAACCAAAGAAGGAATCTCACCTTAGACATTATGTCCAGAGCGCATCTTTCAATCAGCGGAGCTTCTGTGACTCTCTCTGTTTATCGACGTATGAAGCCTCCTTAAGCTTGTGAGCTATCCTTATTCTATAACCTAGCTGCCAGCAAGACTAATCGGATTTCTTTATAGTTGAAGGAGCCAGCATCTCTTGAAATCTGTTCTAAAGAGAGTGAGTCGACAGGCGAAGCAAGACTCTGATTAAGAACTGGTTCACTTCCCTTTCTATATAGATATAGAAGAGAGAGCGAACGGTTGGAAGCAAGAAAAGAAGCTCTGATTCTGTTGTGGGAAATCCATCTCGCTATAGTATAGGCGGAAGTCTATAAATAAAGAGAAGTCTCTGGAATTTATTAATTCTGTCAGATTGCAAAGAGTAGCAGACTACCCTTCTCTAGCTCTAGTTATCAAGCTTTACTTCCTTGAGAACGGATGAACTCTTACTTATTGGGACCTGCCCCAGTTACCTCTCCTCTGTTCAAGGTTTGAAGTACTATGTGATTTTCATCGACAATTATTCACAAGGTTCTGTTGGATGTTCCCGTAACTAAGTTTTTCTTTCTTACTTTTTATGTACTTTAGACTTTTATACTTTTTTTAAGTGTGGGGAAAAGGGCGCCCTCTACTTCTACTTTTAACTAAACGCGAACAACCGGCATTGCAAGCAAATAGAGAGCCCCCGCCCGTTTGAGTCGTTGCGAGCCGGAAAGCGTACCGGCAGTTTGAGTCGCGAAAGGACCGCTTGCTTTATTTTATTATTATTATAAATAATAGATATATAAGATTATCTATCTATAAACAATAAGAAAATCATTATTTTATCTAATTGGGCATTCCTGGGAAGAGGAAGAAGCAGATAGAGCAAAGGCCTCCCCTTTGCTTGCGTCCGCTCTTCCCGAAGTGAGCAAATTGCATGTAGAGATCCGTAGGGGCTTATAGTTTAATTGGTTGAAACGTACCGCTCATAACGGTTATATTGTAGGTTCGAGCCCTACTAAGCCTACCACCCCTTACTCTTCACCCGAAATAAGGCAGTCGAAGTCGGCACAAGAAGTAAGCGGAGTAGAGGCAGCAGTTGCGGGTTCAGGTGCGGCTAAATCAATATCCCCGTCTGGGGTTGGCGGAGTTGGTAGGAAGCACGGTTGGCACAGTTCTGTAAATAAGAGATGTCTCATCCGGTTGAGCTGTCGCAATCAGTCTTTCTTTCTCTTCCTGGTAGCAGAACGAATAGGAGATCCAACATGACTGTATTAAGCCTGTCGCAATCAGGGTTAAGCTAGCTCATTGCCAGAAAGCAAACAGGAGCTCTTATTTAGATCAGAGGACGCTCATCCCAGGCAGGCAGCAGGGGCTTTCGGGTGGAAGGAATGAATCAAGTAAGGTGCGAATACTGTGTTTCAGTGATTGATTTCTCCCTGAAATTAGCTCCGCTACTCTACGGACTTCCTGACTTAGCCTTTCTTTCCCATTTCACTAATGGAAGAATTGAGCCAAAATTATCAATGAATTGAGCGAGGGTGAGAAAGGTCAGTAATTGAATTTCTAACTATAGAAATCTGTTCTCAGTGAGCTTTGAATCTTTTAATTGGTAGTTGGTTAAGGAATCCCAGGTTAGGAGATTAGATTAGTTGGTTAAGGATTGGAGGAATGGGAGTTAGGTCTGTCCCTAGTTCCCCTAGCCCTAGATTAAGGTTACTTGAAACAGGGGATAGAGTTTTTCTAAGGAGGTTAGCTGGTTAGTGATGGGAAGCCAGTTGTTAGTCCCCTTAGCCCTGGATTGAGGTTAAGAGTTTGTAGGGAAGAAAGGTAGAGAGTAGAGGGAGAGTCGATTTGGTAAGTTGGTTTGGTAAGCCAGCCCCTTCAACAAGGGATTTAAATGGCAACAAACCGCTCCCCAGGATGAGGCAAAGAATGGGGTGGGGGGACTTCCAGTTGTTCGAGCAAGCAAATGGCTAGCAGGGCCGAGGAAGCACAATGAACAACGGGACGACAGAAGTTCCACAAGACCGGAGATAGATGTTCTTTTTCCCTGATAAAATTTCTATCTATTAGCGAGTTTCGTGGAGCCCCGGCTTTCTATTTTCCAGCTTAATAAAGATAAAGATGGAAGCTGTTCTCGCCTTACCTCTAACTTTCCTTAGTAGACACTGTATTCATTTACTAAATAAAGTAATTTCACTACTGGACTCCGCTCGCTTTCTATAGATAAGAGTTGAATACACTGAAACTACTAAAAAGTATGCTTACCCGGGATAACTATAACTAGTAACTAAAAGTAATAAGCTTGACTCCTTTCAGGAGTAGGTATGCGGTCAAGCCTGTTGGATTCGTTTCGTTAACATGATTCCTCGAAAAGTCATTATTTGATTCTTGATCTTTCGATCGTAGCGCGAAGACATCACCTCCTTCTGGTAGCATCATCGCAATCACATCTCGGTTGGATTATCTGAAGTGAAGAAGTATACTAGAAATAGCTTTTCTTTGTCTTTGTTTGATTTGTTATGTTTGCATGTATGTGTGTGGTATGGGCGCAGCTCCTAGTGTAAAATGTTTACTACTTAATGCTATGCTAATAGTTGAATTTAGAAAGACGAATTCGTAAAAATGAAAATTTATGTGAAGTATCAAACCTCTATGTTTTGGATTCTGATCCATCTCTTTCAGGTACTACTTTTTTTAGTGCCTCTGTTATTGCAGATTCTCACACTTGGCATAACAGGCTAGGCCATCCTTCTTCTTCTAAAACTGCTATCCTTTCAGATTGACTCCCTACTCATAAGAATAAAAAGGTCAATCAGACCATTTGTAAAATATGTCCTTTGGCTAAACAAAAACACTTACCTTTTCAATCTCATAATAACATTTGTGATGAACCTTTTGATCTGATTCACATTGACATTTGGGGCCCTTTTTCAGTTGAAACCTCAGAACAGAAGGTTTTCGATATTTTTGAACCATAGTGGATGATCATTCAAGGGCTACTTGGGTCTATCTTCTCAAAAGTAAAAGTGAGGTTCTCACTGTCTTCCCAGGGTTTCTAAAGCTCATAGAAACTCAATACAAAAGGGTAGCCAAAGCTGTTAGAGCCGATAATGCTCATGAACTCAAATTTCACACTCTTTTTCAAGAAAAAGGCATTCTTTCTTATCATTCTTGCCCTGAAACTCCTGAACAAAATTCTGTTGTTGAGAGGAAACCCAAAGATTCATTCCTTTGTTCACAACAACTGCCCGCAAGATGTTTATCTCGTAGTTTGATGATCGAACTTCTTAGTGTTAAGCAAAGCACTATCAACAAAAGTTCGTCGTGAAGATCAGCTCTCCTCAATAGTCAGATAGGATCTTAGACACCGGGGACCGGCTTCGCGGGATCGCCTTAAAGGACCTGATCCACTCATGGCGAAGCTTATTTGGGCGGTGTTTTCTTGATCCGATTTCTCACTTGAATGAGTCAACCATCATTTCTTTTCTTACTCAATTCAACTATGTATTCTGATTAAAGAGCTTATTCTCTTGATTCATATCCACCTTGCCCCTGGTAACTTAAGGATGAGTTTCGAAATTAGGAAGGATTGGACTGCAGATTTAGAAAGAGAATGGGGAGCCCTCATCAATGAATTAATGAGTTTCTTCGCCCTCTCTTGGTGATAGTAGCTCTTCATCAGCTTATAGTAGGAGCTGAGCTCTTCCGCTAGCTTACTAGCTCTGGTAGTCAGGCTCTTCGGTCAATAGTTCTACTGGAAACAGCTTCCTGTATCACTGCTTTTTCATTTTTTTTAATGCTTCTATTTTCTGTAAAGATCTCGATGACCGCTTAATTCATCTTTCCTTTCCCGCTCCTGAATGAGAAGTGGTTTTTTTTATTCCTACGGTCTTGGCGTGATCTCTGAAACTGAAATTCGACTGAAAAGTTACCAATAGAATAGGCTTTAGAGTAGCTCTTTCCAAATAGGTCGAGTAGCCATTTCTAGAAATAGAATGAATTAAAAGGAGCCAAATAGTTGGGATTCACACGCACAGCCTTATCCTATGAGTCTGCCTATGCTACGCGCCTGCCTTTGAGAGCCTTTCCGCTGGTTCCCTTCGTCGGCGTCATTGAACCTCGTTAGCATTTCGAAAAGAATTGGAGGCTCAAAACGAATGGTCAAAGGAATTGATGATTCGTGTTTAATCTCCGATCTTCGCCTAGTCTTAGAACCTGCACTGTAGAGAGGCCCTGCCCTCTTTTTGCCGCTCTCCTCCCAGATGTAGGTCTTCCTGGAAGTGAGAACACTGCTGCCCAACTTATAACCCGGTCACTCCCCGTCTTCATCCTAGACGCCACTGGTACTATTCATCTATACTATATATGGATGACTCCTGCTTTCTCCCCAATGGAATGATCAGGACCCTACCCTAAAGAAGGATCGTCTCACTCCAACTAGAATAAAGATGAGCTAGTTAGCGCTGGAGTTTTCTTGCTTCTTCGCCTCTGGATAGTAGTTTGAATGAATCTTTGATACTGGGATTCACTCTTGAAGGAAAGATCTTCCACTCCTACGCTTTCAAGCGATTTGGATTCCAAGACGATAGATAGGCCGGTTATGAAAAAGAGGGATCGAGCAGGACGAAGTCAACCCGGAAAGAAAGTCGGATAATATGAAAGGTCATCCGTCTCATTCTAAGCGCAAGATTCTTTTTTTTCAGAGAAAGAAGAGCCCATCAGTTCTCACTCTTCCTTACCAGTCAGTTCCCGGGTGTATAACAAAGCAGTCACAGTGTGTCATCTTCTTGCGTGGAAGTGAGTCCTCCATTAATGGTATCAATGCCTGTCCCCCTCTCATCCCTGTCTATTGGGCTTCACGTTAGCCCCCATTTCGATCAAGAAGAAACTTCCCAGTCCCAAGTGAGAAAGTGAGAATAGTCAGATGATCCCATCTCATAGATAACTGGCTGTCCCGGAAAGAGAGGAAGTGATGAATATAGAAGATCTAGCTCTCATTCCTACAGGATAGACGACATCAGAAGGAAAGATCAGTCGATAGAATAGAATCCGAGGATTTGCTTGGATTTGTCCGCTTCATCTCCCCCGGTTTACGCTTTCAGGTTCTCACATTTGGTTCTCGGAAAAGAACAATTGAATTCGGATGTGATTTGACTTCTTCCCTGATGATCTTGTCGACCCTATCTATCCTGAAAAAGAAGCATTCCAGAATCAAAAGAAGAAAGGTCTCGACGAGCATTAACTAGTTGATGAGGTCTCGACGAGCGACTGAAAGGAGAGGAGAAAAAAGCTGCTAGAAAGAAAGTGAGCTACGATCGGATAAGGTATGCGCCTTCTATTATTGATGTTGTCACTGCCTCAACTTAACAACCTCAGAATCAGATTGAACGTCAACGAGAAACGTCAGTCCAAGCTAAAGAGGAATGATGGAGAGCAAGAAAAGTCCTGTGCTGACTCTGTGTTCTAAGCTGCCATTTCGATCAAAAGTATACTTATCTTTCCTCCTACTCGAGAATGATGGATCCGGGGAGGCAAGGAAGTAGTAGAAATGTTGAAGAGGAGACTGAAAGGCAACTCGAGTCAAACGAGAGGTCCATAGGGACTCGACTGAAAGGAGAGGTACGGAGTGACTCGAGCAAAGCGAGAGGTTTAAATAACTCGAGTGAAACGAGAGAAGACAACCCGCTCTTGAACTTGAAACTATGCGCGTCGCGTCTTCGATCTAGCAATCTTGGACAATTGTTTTGATGAGCTGTCACTAAACTCAAAAAAGAGAGAAGAGAAAGAACTGGGAATGGGCGCCTGGTTGCTTGCTTACCAAGCCATCCTGGCAAGCTCCTCCAGTTCGATTATTATTCTTGACTTGACTTTGTATAAAAACTACTCACTATCAAAATGAAAGACGATCGATTATCTACCCAAGAAGATAGAGAGTCCCACATACGAGAAAAGGTCACAAATAGAGTTGAACCAAGTAACATTGCAAAGGCATAATGATAGTAGGGTCGGGATATCCCCGCCCTCCGAACCGGACGTGAAGGTCTCCCCTCATCCGGCTCTCCGCAGGGGAATCTCCACTCACTGCTTCCCCTAATATCCTCCCTTTACCACATCATGGGGGTTTACAGGAGATCCCAGAGGCTCGCTCGGAAAGGCTGCTATACTATACCTTTTGACTCAACTCTACTCTAGTAGTCACTAGACTCACTAGAATAGTCCGTCCGGCTGCTCTTGCTGAAATCATTACTCTTCATTCTCCCGTGCTCTAGCAATTGCGCTCCCTAGACCACTACCATGTAGTTAGGTAGGGACATCCGTAATGACGGGAATCTAGGAATGAATGGGGATCCCTATCAATAAGAATATGAAGAATATCTAATTAGTTACACTACCTTTCTCTCACTCAATAGATCTATCTGGTCTGATACGGTACAGTACAATACGAGACGATGGAATGCTATGGGATGGATGGTAGAGGGATGCCTGCGCCCAAAAGCGATGATTCACTTGTCCCCTTGTCCATAGGGACCTCGTGGCATACAACCGAAACGACTCCCGCTAGATAGCCGCCCCTATCTCTCTTTTTACAGCCTCGTGGACGGACGAAAGAAGGCAAGTTACAGAACGGTGCAGTGAAGGCTCGCGAAGTAGACAGCAAGCAACTGCTTTTCAGCCCCCTCTCTATTATATTAGTAAAGGGAAGGGGACTCTATCAGGATCTT